TCTGTTTATAAATTCTCCGGGCGGAGAGGTAATATCCGGAATGGCTATTTTTGATACTATGCAATTTGTAGAAGCAGAAGTACAGACAGTGTGCGTAGGATTAGCCGCTTCAATGGGATCTCTTCTTTTGGTAGGAGGAGAAATTACAAAACGTCTAGCATTCCCTCACGCTTGGCGCAAATGATTCTTATTTCTAGAAAAAAAAAGAAGACTCTGCCTACGCCAATATTAAGTAACAAAAGCATGGCACTTCAAGTTCGATATGCAAAAAAAAAATAATTTTTTTTTTTCAAAACCATTAGATTATATATCGAAAGAGTAGTATGAAAAAGGGGTATTTACAATTTTATCTGGAGCCGCTTTTAGTGTCACAATCTTTTTTTGTTTTCAGTTTTGACACCAGAAAACTTTTAACAATATTTATATTATGTTTATATTATGAAAGAATATAAAAAAAACAATATCTTTTTTTAACTATTAACTATTTGAAAAAAAAAAAATAAGAAACTTTTGGATTGCTGAATAACAGACTAGACGAAATAAGAGAGCAACGGAATCATCATAGTCGTTAAAAAATAAGAGAGCAACGGAATCATCATAGTCTTTAAAAAATATTCTTAAACAAAAAAGAAAGGTGGTTATTGGATTATTTACTGATCTGGGTCTGATAGACCTGGGATATTTTCTATTTCTTCGATGGAAGGTCAAAATCAATTTCATATTCATCGTAAAGCCGTATGCTATATAAAAAATAAAAAAGATGCCTGCCAGTACGGCTTTTAATTTAATCTTTATTAGTTTTTTCTTATTTATATCCCTTACCTTCCTTATGATCCAAAACAAAATTAGTAGAAACCCTTATTATGTTATATTCTCAGGGTAATGATCCATCAACCTGCTAGTTCTTTTTATGAGGGACAAACAGTAGAATGTATACTGGAAGCAAATGAATTACTGAAAATGCGTAAAACTATGACAAAGATTTATGCACAAAGAACAGGCAAACCTTCATGGCAGATATCCAAAGACATGGAAAGGGATCTTTATATGTCAGCAGAAGAAGCCCAAGCCCACGGAATTATTGATATGGTAGCGGAATCTTTGTGAATAAAAAATGAGCCGAAAGGGATTCCTCATAAATACACGATTTGAGGTTAAATTTTCACAGAGTTCCACAAGCAATCGATATTTCACGATCAAGAATGTAGTACTCTTTGTAGTAGCGATCCTTCTATACCTATGAATCTCATTGGACCTAGCAATGTGGAAGACTCAAAAGATTCTTCCAATATCAATAGGTTGTCCTGTATCTTCTAAAAAGTTGTCCCGTATCTTCTAAAAGGAAAAAAGATCTCTCAGAGATCTTTCCTGGATCCGAAAGAGACTAATACTCCCAATAACCAAAAACTGGATCATGATAACCAAAAAGTGTATCCCAATAACCAAAAACTGGATCATGATAACCAAAAACTGGATCATGATAACCAAAAAGTGTATCATGCCTGAATCTAACTGGGGTTCGCGGTGGTGGAGGAACTGGATCAGAAAAAAGAGGGATTCTAGTTGTAAGATATCTAATGAAACCATCGCTGGAATTGAGATTTCATTCAAAGAGAAAGATAAGATATCCAATATCTGGAGTTTCCTTTTTGTATATTATATGGATCTTCTTACCAACCAGATTTAATAGAATCTAAATAATTCATAACCATCGGGTTAGGATTGATCTAAACCAGCTCATTATATATATGACTCACCATGCCAACTATAAAACAACTTATTAGAAACACAAGACAGCCAATCCGAAATGTCACAAAATCTCCCGCTCTTCGGGGATGCCCTCAGCGCCGAGGAACATGTACTAGGGTGTATGTGCGACTCGTTTAGATCATAGACTAAAAAAAAAGAAATTTTTCCAGTATCGGTGATTGTTTAAGATAGTTTGAATGGAATTCTTCCATTCACACACACTATCTTAACTTAAACAAAAATCTATTCTATTAGTAAGAATTATATAATTCTATATATAATTCTATTGTGTATAAAATTTATGGTTTCGATTGGTGCAAACCGAATCACCTTAATTTGCAATTTAAGATGAAAAAGACTTTCCCATTGGTAACAAATGGTTATCCATTAAGCGGGAAAAATCCTATTTCAAATAAACGAAAATTATGCCCTAAATTTTGCAAGAACGGACTAAGAGGGTCAACTACCCAGCTAATCTTCATACTTAAATACCGTTACTGTATAGCTAGATTTCGTTGTGAAAGACCTATTACTAGATATTTCATGGGTAGAGCCCATGAGTGTGAACTGTACAAGTTAACAATAACATTGATTAAATCAAGATTCAATGAAGGAAGGGGCTCCGGTGTATAGAGAGGACCTCACCGTTTAAAAAGTAATCATAGAAACGATGGAACCCGCCATTTCTTTTTCTATTTAATTTACTATATTTTTTTAAATACCTAGTATCAATACAATTTATTATTTCGAGGTTAAATGCTTAGAAAAAAAGAAAAAAAATCGTGGTTGGGAAGGTTATAGTAGCAAAAGCCATTGGAATTTTTATTTTATACATTGGAATAATCCATTTTTGTTATTACTAGACTAGGAAGGATAAAAGAATAACTGAAAGAAAAAAATCAAATAGTTATTCATCAAAGTCTCATTTATTCAATGACCAGAATTAAACGAGGATATATCGCTCGAAAACGGAGGACAAAAATTCGTTTATTTACATCAAGTTTTCGCGGAGCTCATTCAAAACTTACTCGAACTATTTCACAACAGAAAATAAAAGCTTTGGTTTCGGCTCATCGGGATAGAGATAGGAAAAAAAGGGATTTTCGCAGTTTGTGGATCAGTCGAATAAATGCAATAATTGGCCAGAATAAACCAAAAATATACTATATTTATAGTAAATTAATGTATAATATGTCCAAGAGGCAATTGCTTCTTAATCGTAAAATAGTTGCACAAATAGCTATATTAAAAGGGAATTGTCTTTTTATGATTGCCAACGAGATCATAAAAAAATAAGAATTCCCCGGAGACTGAACTCCGGGAAGGTGGTCGAATAGAAGAGATTTGTATAATAAAATAGAATTCATATGACAAAGTCATCAAAATAAATAAACAACCACGCTCAAAAAAAAAAATTATTCTTTTTCACCTATTATCTTTTTTCTTACAACGCAACAACCCCAATTGGATTGTCGTAGTTTTCGAACAAAATATCAATCCACATTTAAATGGAGTTTAGATTCAAAATTGAATTCAATTGAAGAGTAACTCTATTTTTTTTTTTTTTTAAAAACAGTAGTAGTTCTAGTGGTCGACTCGCTTTTTTCAAATTTTTTTTTTCCATTATTAACAAAAGGTAACGAATTAACAAAGGGTAACGAAGATAAAATACGAGCTTGTTTTATAGCAATCGTAATTAATCGTTGCTGTTTTAAGGTCAATCTATTCACGCGTCTAGATAATATTTTTCCTTGTTGACTAATAAATCGATAAAGTAAACTCATGTTTTTATAATCAATTCGATCCCCCGATTGGATCGGGGACAAACTCCTACGAAAAGATTGCTTGGATTTAAGAAAGAGTCGCTTAGATTTATCCATGGTTTGTTTATTCCTATACCAAAATCCCATTTCGTATAAAAAAGGATTTGTTTTCTTTATATTCTTATTTTTTTTAATATATGTTTGTTATATAATGAAATATATGCTATAGAATGTTATATGTATATAATTTCATGTTCTATAATGTTATATATAGAATTTATATGTTATATATAGAATTTACAGATATATAATTTACAGATATATAATATATAATTTAATATATAATTTTTAGAATATATCTTCTATCTGAAATCATTTTTCATCTACCTTGTTAAGGGTGACACACAAGCGATCCATTTTCTCTATTTCTTTATCTCTGCATGAATCATATGTTTGCAACAAAAGGGACAGAATTTTCTCAATTCCAATCGACTAGGCGTATTGTGTCGATTCTTTTGAGTAATATATCTAGAAATACCCGTTGATTCCTTATTAACACTCTTTTGATCACAACTGGTACATTCCAAAATAACAGTTATTCGGATATCTTTACCCTTGGCCATGAACCTCCTTTGGTTTTTTGATTCACTTAACTCTTCGATTTTCAGATTCGAAGCGAAGAATAAAAAAGGAACGAGAAAAGTATAAGTTGATAATTCAAAATCAAATTATGAAAGATTTTGTTCCAATTCATTTTATATAGTACAGTAATAATTCAGTAATACAATGATTTCGAACTATATTTCGAATCGCAGTACAGTATTTCATTTTTCATTTAAGTATCTTGTATGATATTATTGCCCCTGCCCTAGCATTCCAATTCCATTTCTGGTCTCACTCTATTATTAATAGCAATGGAATTGAATTATTAATTCAATTCCATTGAAACCTGGGAAAAATTCTGAGTTTCACTGAGACCAAATACACCTTTCTTCTTTCTCTTTTTTTTTCTAACTTATTCTAATTAGAAAAAAAAAAAAGAAATGAAAGAAGAAGGAATTAATCACAGATATTTGATTGGATCTCGAATCTTCGTCACACTTTCCCGTGCCAATAACTAGAATGAAAAAAAGGGGAATATCAATGCATCCGGGAATAAACGATTAATTTCTATCAAGATACCCGCTAAAGCCCCGAACCATAGAGTACTTGCCACTGGTGCCACAGAGAGATATGTTTTTAGATCTCGCATTTCAAATCCTCCTTCGTTTTTTTCTTGTAATTTGTAATACACAATTACATATAGGAATATGAATATGATCAAATGGTTATTTTATTAATAACCACTTGCATTTGTCGGGGGAAGTCCGAATTCAAATTGAATTGTACAACGATTCATTAGATATTTTTATTTATTTTATAGAGCATGATTTTTATTTTATTTAATAAATATATATATATAATATATATTCTTATTAATATTCTATTCTAATAATATTAGAATTATAATAACTTATTAATATTCTAATAATATTATAATAACTATATTATATTATTCTATTATTTTTATGAATTTGATTTGATTATATTAATAGAATTATTCTATTTTTCATATTTTTTTTATAAATATTTTTGATATGTAGATTCTATTTAATTTAATATATATTCTTTTTTCTTATTATTTTATTATTATTATACTCTATATATTATTATTATACTCTATCTATTCTCTTTATTTAATTAAATATTCTTAAGAAATAGAATTTTTTTCTTTTTTCATATTCGATATTATAGGATATGAGAAAGTAAAAAAAAAAGAAAAAAATGGCAGGATATATGATATATATAACAGAAAATTGTGGAAAAGAAGACAAAGATTGTTTACAATGACACTGGAAACCAATGGAAAGGGATGTAGCGCAGCTTGGTAGCGCGTTTGTTTTGGGTACAAAATGTCACAGGTTCAAATCCTGTCATCCCTATCCCGAACTATTAGTTATCATATGAGCAGTAAAAAGAGATCAATTGAGACCGATTTAAATTGGACATACATACTCAATATCCATAGTTAACTATGGATATTGAGTATGTATATGCATCCAAGATGTATTTGCATCACATAAAATAAAATTATTTATGAAAATAAAGCGCTCTTAGTTCAGTTCGGTAGAACGCGGGTCTCCAAAACCCGATGTCGTAGGTTCAAATCCTACAGAGCGTGATTCCATTCTTGTTAGATTGAGAATGAGACTGAAATAATGGCATAACAGTCTAATCTAAAGTCTGAATTTGATCTCCTGTTTTTTAGGATTAAAACAAAGAAAAGATATAGGAGGTCAAAAAAAGAGATGTTACTTAATCAAAGATCCAACTGATCACCACGTCGGTATTGTAAATATGCAGTTACAAATAATCCAGCCAAAGTAATAGGAATTAGACCTAACACGATTCCAAATAGAAAAACTTCAATCATTTGAATTTGTTTGAAAGGAAAAAAAAGGGAGGGTAATATCTATCCTTAAATATGAATCTGTATTTACCATGAGTCTCAATCACCAAGAATTGGAAATTTACATAATAAGGAACTATAGAATAGCTAGCATATTCCAAAATTCCAAATTCATCTTCAAATTTCAAATCAAATAAGTCGTATCTTATTCAGACTGATAAAAAGACCTGCGGTTATAGTTAAAACTGCTAGTAGAAAACCGAAATAACTGGTTATAGTGGGCATAAGGAAACTAAATGAAATATGTTCTTTTTATACATATGTTTATAAAGCACTTTCCTAAGTTTCCATTTTTGAGATAAAAATAAGAAAATAAGCAAAAAATACCACTTGAAAGATACAATTGAAAATAATTGATTCATCAATCAATTATTACGGACGAACAAAAAGAAAAATATAGTTTCATAGGCACGAAATCAATTCATCATCTGTGACATCTACCCATCCTGTGATTCCAAATCAACAGATTTATTGATCAACTCGTGAGTTGAGTAAACTAATCTAATGAAAATATTTTCATTTTTTTCTTTCTATTCGAATTAGAATATTTTTTATATTCTATTCTATAGAATTCGATTTCTATTAGAAATAGAATAAAAGAAATAGAAAATAAATAAATATATTATATTATGAATATATAAACAAAAATAAAGAATCAAAACTTTGTTGTTTAACTTCATGCAACTTTGAATTCATATGGAATAAAATAGGAAAAATATCTATGTTGACCCCCTTTTTTTTATTGTATCTAATTTGTTCTATTTTCATTTTTGATTTCTTTTAGAACAAAAGAAGAGAGTGACCTTAGAATGCCCTTTACTTCTTCACTTTGATTTTAACTTAGTAGATTTAGTAATGTGTTCCATTCTTCTAATATCTAGAACGAAAAGAAAAAGGTATTAGATCACTCGAAACTAGGATTCCTCAGTTTTTTTTCTTTTCATCATATTTTATTTATATATAAAGATCGATCCTTGTAATTAAACCAAGAAAGAGCCTTAGCCTTTTTGTGTCTAATACAAGAACAACTAATCTTATTTTGAAGAAAAATGGGATTAGTTCCTCTTTTTAGTATCTATTACTGCTATTATTGTTACTGGACGACTAACCAATTCAATTCTTTAAAATGAAAAAAAAAAAAGAAGGGGTTCTAACAAAAAAGATCTTCGACAACCACAAAAAGTATATTTCTAGATTTCGCATCTAATTGAATTGTAGAAATTTTATAATTTCCTTCATGAATTATTAGAAACCAATTCATTCGATTCACATTTTAATTGATTCTCAGTTTCTAGTCCAAAGCTAATAATGAATGTGGAGAACCCTTATTTTATACTCTTAAACTTTGAGGAATTTTCTATTCAGTACATCGAAACAACCAACAAGGAAAAAAGAAAGAAATTTTCTAGTACTTAATCCCTCCATTGATTCTGAAATTTCGTTGCTGTGTTAGAAGAAGGATAGCTATACTAATTCGGT